CGACGACGGGCCGAACCGAAACAAAATACTTTTTTTTGGTAGGTGTGATCCGTTGGACATAGGTCCAATTTTTCAATTTTTTTGATTCCTTATCATTTTTTTTTTTCGTTTCTGGTGGTATCAAAATGCCACTGTGCCGGGATATCTTATCTGTCTCTCCAGGAAAATAAATATCTCCAGAAAAAATTTTAAGTTCAATACTTTTTTTTTTCCTCTCCACTCGGACTAATCCACCCACTCGACTTCTTGTATTTAAAGTGAGTTGTGTATCTACTCCAACGATACTATTGTTCCGTACCATTATGGGCGAAGATCCGGGTAAGATATGCACTTCTTCGGGAATAAAAAAAAACCGATCTACTTTCATTTGGTATTTCGGACTAAATTCTTTTGTCCCTCGATACTCAATCAAATCTTCTTTTTTTACGATTGAATCCGCCTCTATGGTCCCATATTTTGTAATTCCCGAACTGTTTCTTTTGTATCGTGGATCATCAAAATAAGCAAGAATACTATTTCTACGTAAAATACCATTTATGGGTATTTCAATCGAAATACCAAAAGACTCTTTTTCTCGTTCTTGATTATATCGTAATGGGATACGAAATTGATTTCTTCGCCTTTTCGACAAGAAATCAGAATTCTCTTGGAGAACCGAAGAATATATGAAATTCCAATGATCATTGGGTATGATTCGATCAAATCTTGAATAATCAAGAATTTCCCTATCTTTTTGATCAGAAGTATCAAACAATTTACGTTTTACTCGATCATTAGTGATTGAGAGATTAGAGATATATCTTTCTTCGGCAGAAAAAGAATGAACATTCATTTGATCTTGATCCTTGTGGAGAGAAAAAGACACTATACTGGATCCGCACGGACCTCCTGCTAATATCCATAAATGGCTTGTTTTTGGTAATAGATGAACATTACCATATGTATATTCAGGTGCATGGTAGACATCGGTACTCCAGTGCATTTCTCCCTCTGATTCAGAATAAATATGTTTTCGAACCCTCTCTTTAAAATGAAAAGTGGACGTTCCAGCACGAATTTCCGCAATCACTTGTTCTGATTCTACATATTGATCGTTTTGAACTAAAAGCAGACTTTTTGGTGGAATATTCACATTATGTATAATATCCCGACTCTCTATGGTTACATACAAATCCATAGAACATAGAAAAGCAGGTTGTCCATGACGGTTACGCGTGGGATGAACCAAATTCTCATTGAACCTTATTTTTCCATTAGAAGGAGCTCGTACATGTTCGGCAGTACCGCCCGTGAATACTCCACCAGTATGAAAAGTTCTTAATGTTAGTTGAGTCCCGGGTTCCCCAATTGATTGACCCGCAATAATACCTACGGCTTCTCCCAATTCGACCAGGTCGCCACGAGTGGGACTCCGGCCATAACATAATTGACAGATCCAAGATACATTCCTGCAAGTAAAGGGAGTTCGAATATATATTGGTTGTGCTCGAAAGGTTATGAATCGATTGGCAAGTCCAATCCCAATATCTTGATTTCGAGTGGCAATACATCGTATACCCATATATACATCGTCTGCTAATACACGACCCATTAGTGTTTGGACAAAAATTTTTTCCGTCATTCCGTTTCGAGGACTCGCGTAAATACCACGGATAGTACCACAATCCGTTCTACGTATAATAATGTGTTGAACTACTTCAACAAGTCTACGTGTGAGGTATCCAGCATCTGATGTTCGTACAGCAGTATCCACGACTCCTTTGCGGGCTCCGTAACAGGAAATTATATATTCTGTCAAAGAAAGCCCTTCACGTAAATTGCTTTGAATGGGTAAATCAATCATTTGTCCTTGGGGATCCGACATTAATCCTCTCATACCTACTAATTGATGTACCTGAGATGCGTTTCCTCTAGCTCCCGAAAACGACATTAGATGGACTGGATTAGAAAGATCAGTCATCCGAAAATTAGGATTCATTTCTTGTCTCAAATATTCACTTGTAGCATACCATATCTCAATGGATTGGCGTAATTTTTCTACCGCGTGTACATTCCCATAATGATGGTGTTTCTCCAAAAGAAAACTTTGTTGTTCAGCGTCTTGGACTAACCACCCCTTAGAAGGTATTGTTAAAAGATCATCAATTCCTAATGAAATAGATGTAGCAGTGGCTTGTTGAAAACCCAAAGTCTTTACTTGATCCAGGATATGTGATGTATATGCCATTCCGAAATGATCTATTAATCTGTTAATAAGTCGTTTCATAGCAGTTCCATCTATCACTTTATTGTGAAAGGCCAGATCGGCCCGTTCTGCCATAAGTACCTCCATATTCCGCCGAGTAGTATTCGACAATGGACCTGAGTCAGTGATTCGAAAACTTCCTTTCCTCAATCTTTATTTTCGCATAGAAATTCAAAAATTATGATGATACCAATGAAATTGGATAGACCCGACTTATCCCAGGCACGGGTATCGATTGATCTAATTTCTTAGTTT